ATATGTTTCCACAAATAATTGAAATTCAATTTCTTGATCTGTATCTGCAATTTTTGGAAACTTAGAAAGTTCTTCTGTTAAGCCCTGATCAATGAATCTACAAAAGCCTTCAAATTGTATCTGATTCAACCCAGGTATTGTAGACATTCCCGCATTTCCATCTCCGAGCATTTTGAATTTCCCATTTCTAAAAAAATCCCATTCGTTTCTCATTCTGCATCGATTCATATGCTTCTATGCAGAATACTGGAATTTAGATTCTGTTTACTGAATCACATGAAATTTTACCCAACTCCATAAAAATGGAATGTATGAAATACGTATGAACGGGTGAAAAAGATGATTTTATACTTAATTAAATTGGAATTTATAAGAGACAGATACAAATGGAAAGGAAGCGATAAATTCGACTTAGACTTACGGAGTTTTGTAATTTGTATAGAAGAAAAAAATAATTCAATATAGACCATTATTATGATATTCCAATCCGCTTGGATACCCGAAAAACAAAAAGAAAGAAAAGTTGTGATTTGATCTAGTCGCTGAGATAAAGACATAAGAATCAGACGCAATATAACAACATAAAGTTCATTTTTTTAGCACTTCATTTTTTTCTTGGATTCCAAGATTGCGGAGAACCCCTTTTTTTCATTTTTTAGTAGAATTTTTCGAATAGGATTGAAGTGCGTAAGAAGGCTTGTATTTAGTAAACCCGTGCCCACATAGCTATCTATATATCCATAACCCCCCGTTTATTGCATAGTTCGATTCGAGACAGCGCGTGTTGGGCTCTATCAAAATTTCTATTTTCTCTTCAATCGAAATTGGAGTACGACAATTTTCTGCAAATTCCCTATAGAGAGGCATCATACGCAGCTAAGATAACCGATAAGCTAGAAGCTTGCCGCGAAACTATTTATGTTTGGGGTTTACATATACTCATAATTGCTGTTATAATTGAAATTGAGAAGTTTTTTTTATAGAAAAAAACCAATACCGATTAGGTAGGTATCAATTTTGATTTTCTTCTATGATTTATCATTAGGAAACACACTTTCCAATTCAAATCCAAGAGTAGGTGATGAATTTATAGTCACTGGTTAATGGTTCCAATTTGGCCTGAGTTTTGGCTTTGGTGACTGAAAATACACATTTCTTTTTTCAATAGAAAAAAAAAAAAGAAAGAGAGGGATTAAGATATTGTGTGTTTTGAGAAACTCTAAAATCAATTGCAGAAACGGAGACCCTCCAAAAAAAAGAACGATTTATTTTAATTTTAGGCAAGGGCAAGGAATTAAGAAAAACGAGATTTCAGAGGGAAGTACAAAAAAAAAAGACATTGAGTACCCCCCAAAACAAGCAAAGGGAGAATTTTTTCATATATTTTGGCGACATGGCCGAGCGGTAAGGCGGGGGACTGCAAATCCTTTTTCCCCAGTTCAAATCTGGGTGTCGCCTGATCAACAAACGATAAGACTCGAAATCCCTTATTCCGCTCGGCTGGTCTAACTCGCCGAATCTTTTGCTGCAAAAGCAAAGTATGCGACGCGACTCTTGACACTATTCTAAATAGCTGGGGTTTCTGCTCTTTAAAGTGCTGTCAATCTTTGCATTTTGAATTCACGGAAAGATTATAGTAGTGGAAGTGCTATCATATCAAATCAAGAGTTACCGATTTATTTCCACTGCTAGCTGACCGGGTCTTGAATTAGATTGAATAGCCCGAGGGAGAATCCAATTAATAGTTATGGAAGGGCCAAGAGCTACTTTGTAGACAGTATACATAGTATACAGACTCATGAGAGTCTCTGAGCGTACGGGCATTCAATCAATATTTGATTGGGTGGATAATTGGCTAATTTGGATGGATAATTGGCTAATGATAATGATACTTAATGATAATCAAGGGCAACAAAAAAAACGAAGAGGTCTTATTATTACTACATTATTACTACAGATTAGGTCACATTCTCTTTGATACTTCCAAAGAAAAGTGCGGCTGTGTATTTTGTTTCGTTTTACCGATTTGACTAGAAATCATATACGAACTTGTTCTAAGTGGATTTATTGGAACGTTTCATATTTATTGGAGTCTTTCATCAAGGGTGTTGGGTCAGAATCCCTTTTTGACTCTGCGCCAGTGATTCCACTATTATTAGGAAACAATAATGGAATAATTTATTCATATTTATAGAGATAGGAGACATAATTGACATGGATATAGTAAGTCTCGCTTGGGCTGCTTTAATGGTAGTCTTTACATTTTCCCTTTCGCTCGTAGTATGGGGAAGAAGTGGACTCTAGAGATACTACTAATTGAGTTGGGAAATCAAACGGTATCACTTTTTTTCTAGATCGCTCTGCAAAGCCTTTTTAATTATATTAATTTCATTATATTAATTATTAAATAATGAAATTAACATAATATTTAATATATTAAATTCAGTAATTTAATTCCATTTAAAATTTCAAAATGAAATTAATCAAAATATCTTCATTTCAGAATTCTATTGTCTTGGAGTCTAGCGAGGTAATTGTATTTGATTCTATTGTGAATCGAATACAATTCATAATCTATATGAATAATACTCTTTCAGAATCCAAATCAAACAGATATTTCACAAATTCCCCTATTCCCATTTTGAAAGAAAAGGGGATATGAATAATAGGAATTTTAGTCCAACCGAAGTCTTCCTAAATTTTCTATTTCGTTTTTCTGAACCGGCCCTTCCCGGAGTTATATATGGACAATGAGGAAGAACGCGGAAACCCGGACTCCTTTTGACTTTTTTCTTTATTGGCCTTTTTACTGTTCAAAGAGAAAAGAAAGGAGTTCACGATTTAATATTTAATAATAATCAGATTGTGCCTAGATCAAGTCACATATCTCGCACTTACCACTTGTTTGATTCTTTTCGAAATTGAATTTCTGCTATGCTTTATTGACTCGTTTCATATCAGGGCTCAAGGGTTGCAAATTGCTGGGGTACCCCTTTTGATTTGAAATCTGAAGAAGGGACCATAGAACTCCTTGGATCATCTGTCAACCCCTCAATCAATTACTTCTCCGGAATGCTAAAAAAAAAAAAGATTACTTTATTTCTTTCATATTTCATTTTCTTTTATTAACTTGATTTTCTTTTAGTAATATACGCCCAAGTTTTTTTTCTTTCATTGATTTGATTCTAATGGATACCAGGATTCATATTGAAACTAATCAGAAATCAAGAAATTCGAAAATCGTAAAAGCCGCCTTTCGATTATTTAAGATTGATTGGAATGAACAAAAAGAAAATACAAATAGATGAAGCAAAGAAATAGAATTGAGATACTATGTACATTACATATATTTAAGTCATATTAACATGTATGAAGATACATATCCATATTGTAGATTGATCTCTATTCAGTTTCTATCTTTCTACATTACAATAATAAAAATAGATAGTATGGTAGAAAGACTCATATATGAATCTTTCTACCATACTATCGGATCTCGTAGGCTACTGCTGATTCTAGTCCGTTCATTTCATTTAAGACTAAGACGTGAAATTGTAATTTTTTTCTGAAATCGTTGATAAGAACTAAGAGGTTAAGTTTCATTCAAATTAATCATTTTGGCTGACCGTTTTTACGTATATTATAAGCAAAAAGGCAGTAGGAACTAGAACGAACAGTGTAGTAGCAATAAATGCGAGAATATTTACTTCCATAATCTCATCGTTTGGTTTTTTTTACTTCGCAATAACTCGGGATTTAATCCCATATAGATGATAACCCGTTCGCTTGTAAATTCAATGGGATGAATTACATTTCGATGATAGCGAATGGGATCAATATCATGAATAACAATATCTGACTATCAAGTCGATTCATCGTCGAGAATTCAATAGTATAACATAGGAAGATCTTTTATCCACACACCGAATACAAACTTGAATCCCGAATTAAATCAAAAGAATTCCTTTACTTGAATACTAATACGTTTTGTTATTTATCATTCTTTTACATTCTGTCTTTTCTATAATCGACCGCCTTACTTGTACAACCACCTAACCGCCTCCACTTCCATTGTTTACAAAGGGTTTAGAAATCAACCAAACAAACAATCGAAACGAAATAGAAAAAAAGAAGGGGTTAAGTTCTAAACTCCTTTTTTGTTTTTTTTTTATGATATAAATTTCTTGAAAAAAAAGAGAAAAAATAGCATTAGGCGTGAAATTCTACCATTGTATTTTGACCCAATTTAACAGAAATTTAACAGAAGAGGGCGCAATATATTGATGTCTTTTTTTATTGGATTTTGATCCGTCGGGACTGACGGGGCTCGAACCCGCAGCTTCCGCCTTGACAGGGCGGTGCTCTGACCAATTGAACTACAATCCCGGTGAAGTACAAAGTACCGAATACATATTCTTATGATTTCATTCAAACCATTTCATTTCTCTTTAGATAAAAATCAAAATCGACGTGTTGGAACAGAGACGTGAGTGAGATATTGATATCCACACGGATATACACGTTAGTGAGAGGAGCACGGGTTACTAGTAATCCGTTCGTTATTGCCAAATCGATTGGTAATTTGTTTTTCAATGTCCACAAAGAAAAAAAGAGTCTTTTTTTTTTTTCTTTTGCGTTACTTTATTCTTTTCATTAGACTTTATACTTTCTATTTAATCATCCTGATAGGAATATAGATCATTATTAGCAAGATAAGAATTTATGGGAACAAAAAAATGGAACAAATAAAATAAATAAGGATATATCAGAGAATTGAACTTTGATTCTTTTGTATCGGGCATTTCTGGAAAACTAAAGGGTTATATCATTTCATGGTGGGTCGGCGAATTATTGGGCCGAGCCGGATTTGAACCAGCGTAGACATATTGCCAACGAATTTACAGTCCGTCCCCATTAACCGCTCGGGCATCGACCCCGGAAGAATCAAGTCTAGGCTTCTTTATAATTCACGATGAACTTCCTTTCGGAGTACCCCCAGG